CATAACCTATTTTAACTTATAAATAATTGACGAAATCGTTTCTGAAAAGAATATCCAAATACCAAATCCGACCTATATAAAACCTACGCAAAGTAAAAGAAGTTCTTGGAAAAATCAAAGAAAAAAGATCTTCTTCTGTAAAAAATTCTTCCAATAATTTTTCTGAACTTAATTTTTTCAAATAAATGCGCACAGTACTTTTGTGCTTACGAGCCAAAGTTTTTATACAAGAAAACCGAAGTATATATTTTATTTGATAGAAACTCTTTTTTTTTGCAGATCCATTGTAATAATGAGAAAAATTTCTGCATATGCGCAAAAACCGGTCAAGAATATCAAAATCAGATAAATTGGCCCAAACCGGCTTACTAATAGGATGACCCATTACATTACAAAATTTTGTTTTAGCCAATGATCTCATTAGAGGAATAATGGGAACTATTGTATCAAGTTTTTTGATAACAATTTGAATTAGAAATGAATTTTGCAACATTTGACTTCGTACTACTGAAAGATTTAGTGGAATACTTAAAAAATAGCCTAAAAAGTGAAATGAATACTGAGATAATTCGTTTATATAGATCGTTTCTAGTCCAGCCCAAATATCAAAATGACATTGCCATAAATATATAAAATAGTATTTCCATTTATTTATCAAAAAAGGAGTATTCTTTAAAACCAGAATTGATTTTCCTTGATATCTAACATAATGGATGAAAGTATCCTTAAAGAAGAATAAAGTATATGAACAATTCTTAGTAGATACTTCTACAAGATGTTTTATTTTTTCATAGAAAAAATTTCGCTCAAAAAAAACGCGAAAATGTTTTAACTGTAACTGAGAGGATTTGTTACGTAGAAAAAGAAAGATAGATTCATATTCCCATACATATAAATTATATAGGAACAAGAAAATTCTTCGATTCCTTTTTGAAAAAAAAGTAAAAATCCATTTTTTTGGAGGAAAAAGACTATTCCAATTAGAATAGTAATAAAAAAACAACCTTATTAAATGAAAGAAAGATACATCTTTTATCGAATATCGAAGAATTTGAACCAAGATTTCGAGATGGATAGGATAGGGTATTCGTATATCTGACTTATGATTTAAATATATCAGTTTATCTTCGAAAAAGGGAAAAATCGAATGAATTGATTGCAAATTTGTATAAGATTTTACGATTTCTAATCCCCTTAAGGAAGAGCTAAATAATTGTAAAGAAAATAGAATCTCCACGACGATACCAAAACCTTCTAATATTATTTGAGAATAAAAATGATAGTTATAACCCACAAAAGTATTTTTTTTAGAATCGTTAACAAAAAGAATGAAATGAGTCTGTTGATACATTCGAGTACTTAAACGTTTTACAATTAGTAAACTAAAATTATTGTTATAATCTACATTTTCTATAAAAAAGGACTCATGACGATAAGCTAGTCCATAAATAGATTCCCGAAAAAAAAGTGGGTATAGGATGTCCTGGTATCGAGATCTATGGAGTTCTAAATATGCTTTATATTGCTCCATTAAAAAAGTCTATTTGGTCAAACAAAGAATCAGAGATTCATTGGATTATCAAATGATACATAGTGCGATATGGTCAAAACATAAAATTATAGGTATAAAAATATACCTAGAAAACAAGTAAAACCCATTCACGGACTCTCTCTAATCGATTTTTCGCCTAATTTTTGTTCTAGGATAACGAGCTAATTAAGAATCCTTTATTTTTTTTACCTAATCGCTCTTTTGATTTTGGAAAAAATATCTTTATCAATATACTCTTTCTTTTACACATTTATCGCTACCCCAAAATACCAAAAGATAATGGAAAATAGCTATATAGTTAGGACTCATAAAAAAATAACCCATTCACCGGAAAAGCTTTTCCCACATCAAGCACTAACCTATTTTTAACGTACAATTAGATGGGGTAATGATCAAAATAAAAAATAAACGAAAGCTCGATGCTTTTGGTTTTCCTATTAGAATTAGAACCACCAAGTTCTATCCCTTTATTAATCAAACCCAACTGAATTTTTTTTTTACGAGCCAAAAATTCAAACAAAAATTTGAGCTGGATCCTATAAGAATGAAATATTTTTAGAATTCTTCATTGATACGACATGCTACTTTTTCCAGTCATTCCTTTCTGGATCAGTCGTGGTTTTACAAGCTCTACCGATAGTATCGACGAATCGATTGCTTCATAGAAATGTGTAAAAAAAAGAGTCGCTCTTAAAAGCCGAGTACTCTACCATTGAGTTAGCAACCCCACTACAATTTAAAAAATAAGGTGGATGTTTATACCCAATCGCAATAAAAAAAAATAAAATTACAAAATTGAATTGTCTAAAAAACTAAAAAAAGATATACCACCTATTGAAATACTATGTTATAGTTATCCATTATATTATATATATAAGACTATATATATTCGTATATATAGATCTATGATTTTCGTATATATATATTCGTGTTTACCTTTCAATTCAC